TAATAGGTAAATGCCTCTTTTTCTCCTGAAGTTGTCGGAATTATTCGTAATAAGATATTGGCTACAATTGAAGAGGTCTTATCAATAAAATTTCCATTTATCCGAGATCTAGGCATAATTAGCAACCCATTCTATAATTCTTCTCATTTCCCCTCGGGGAAAATGATCTCACAAAAAAAGGAATTGTACAGTACAAAATAACATAAAAAGAGACTAATTCTAAAAAATATAGACTTTCCACTCAAATTGTGTCTTTTTGGTAGGGAGAGATAGGAAATATTTGAATATGATTGTATTTCATCCAAATTTTGTAGTATCCCAATGAACGGAACTATTACTAATTTCATTTAACTAAGTTTAAGAATCAAGGACTTTATGTTCCTACACTACCTACAGATTCTGAGAACTCGAGAAGTTTTGATTTGATCATGATTCAAAGAGGAAAAAAAGAATAGAATAATTATTCTATAATAAAAAAAGTCACCATCATTTTTTGTTTGTATAACGTGTATACACTATACAGTCGAAATAGAAAAATCTATGGAACAATTTATTCATTTTTAATAAATAGATCTATGGGGTAAGTAATTAGAGGAGTTGCCGTTGAGAAATCTGGGATTGAAAAAGCATTTTTGATTCCTATAGAACCATAGTCTAAATGTAACCCTAGTATAAAATATAGATTCTTCAGTTGATTTATTCTAAGTTAAGTCATTGGTCTTATCCGGTATAATATAAATAAAATAAAAATAAAGAAAGATCGTCGTCTTAACAAACATTAATGGATATCCCCCCTTCCTTAACAAGAAAAAGAGTTTTTTATTCTTTTACCTATACGAAGTAAAAGGAATATTAAATATTTTGATTTTATTTGACGATTTTAGGAAAAGTTTTTCATTTCCATTAGAATAGATTGGTTGTAGCTGTACTGCAATAATATGAATTACTCGCTATTCACTCGGTTTATGGTCAATAATAAGATTATGTTATGTAGGAGAGATGGCCGAGTGGTTCAAGGCGTAGCATTGGAACTGCTATGTAGGCTTTTGTTTACCGAGGGTTCGAATCCCTCTCTTTCCGTTTCTGTACCTTCATCTAATTCACCAAGGTTACTTAACACAATGTATCAAGTAACAATTTATACCATTATTTCCATTCTATTCTATAAGACCCTTATTTGATTTTATATTCCTAATTACTGTGGTATGTAAAAAAATACCGAAAAGCGCGAAAAAGAAATGAGAATTTTACTGCCGATTGTTGTGATACATAAATTGGAAAAATCTGGGTAAAAAAGCCCTTAGCTTAAGCTTAGATTTATATTAGATATATTAGATTTATATTGATATCGGCGAAAAGCGAGCAAAATTATCCGACCCTTTCTTTGTTATTTTTGTTAGGTCAAGTCTGACGAGAATAATATTCTACGACTAAGAGCTCATTTATTTTCAAACCGATCCATTTACTATCTATTATTTGATTTACCATTCCTTTATTATGGAATGAGTCAATAGTCAAATGTTTTGGCACCTCCTCGTGAGAGGATAAAGCAATATTATTTTGAATCAGAGCTTTCGATCTTTGCTTATCCTTTGTAGCAATAATATCCCGGGGTTTGCAACGATAACTTGGTATATCTACTATACGACCATTAACTAAAACATGTCTATGGTTAACTAATTGCCTGGCTCCAGGAATGGTCGAAGCCATGCCCAATCGAAAAAGGATGTTATCCAAACGCATCTCAAGTAGTTGTAGTAAAACCTGACCTGTTGATCCTTTTGCTTTTCCAGCGATATGCACATATCTAAGTAATTGTCGCTCTGTCAGACCATAATGAAAACGCAATTTCTGTTTTTCTTCTAGACGAATACGATATTGTGATCTTTTACCCGAGCGCAATTGGTTTTTAAGATCACTTCCGGATCTGGGTCTTTTACTAGTCAGTCCTGGTAAAGCCCCCAGACGGCGTATTTTTTTGAAACGAGGTCCTCGGTAACGAGACATAAAAACTCCTTTATTTTAATATTTAAATTTGCAGAAACAATCTAAATTAAGACTGAACTAACGCATAAACAAAGCAAAGAAAAATCTACAGAAGTCCTACAAACAAGAATGAAATGGACTGTATCAATATACAGATTTTATTGTATATTGTATATGTTTTATTTATTATAATTATATATATTATATATATTAAAATTATATTTATAATATAAATAAATAGAAATTTATATAAATTTCTATTTTTAAATTTTGAATATAAATAAATAGATTTAATATAAATAAATAGAATATAAATTCTATTTAATTAGAATTATATTAATTATATTTAATTATAAAAAATTAGAATTATATTAAATAATTCTAATTATATATAATATAAATTTATATATTAATATTATATAAATAAATATATATAATAATAAATAAATATATATAATAATAAATAAATATATATAATATATATAAAATTATATAATAAATTATAAAAATAAATTAAATATTCTATTTATATATATATTAAATTTATATATATATTAAATATATAATTAAATATATAAAAAAATAAATATATAATATAAAATAAATATATAATATAATTAGATAAATATATAATATAATTAGAAGGTTAAGGCTACGTTTTATGATTTGTTCCGTAGAGGTCTAATTACTCCAATTTTTTATTCATAGTTGGAAGTTACCGCGGCATAACATAATATAACAGATGAGCAACTCGACATTTGGAGAAAAAGAGAAGAGTCTTTTCAATATTCCCTGATCTCGAGGGGAGATCATCAATCATGGAAAAAGAAAATAATAAATAGGGAAAAAGCCAGCTATCGGAGTCGAACCGATGACCATCGCATTACAAATGCGATGCTCTAACCTCTGAGCTAAGCGGGCTCATATAACAGAAAAGAAAAATACAAAAAAATCCGCGTATTTATTATATTAATTATATTTTTATATTAGTTATATGCACTATAGCAGCAGATCGGTTCTAAGAAAAAAAAGATAAGGATAAAGATACAATCCGGATCATAATGAGACATTCCTCTGGTCTTATTCGGAAAGCAAGGAAATAGCACGAAAAAGGAGAAGAATGAATATCGACCGTTCCAGTATTCAAAATGCCACTGGAAAAATGAAGGAGGGAGAGACATGGATATATGGGATATATCTTATCCATATTGAATTGCGGATACATCAATGATAGAATCAATTTTGATTGGATAGATATTGGTCATCTGATAGAGATGAAAACAAAAGAGGATAGGTAAAAAATAGCAGTAAATGTTTTTTCGCTATAGGAATCAGTATCTAATTAATCGTTTTTTCTAAAGTAAAGAAAAAAAAAAGAAGTAGAAGGAATCACAATAGGATTCCGATCTCAAATCAAAAGGGGATATGGCGAAATTGGTAGACGCTACGGACTTGATTGCATTGAGCCTTGGTATGGAAACCTACTAAGTGGTAACTTCCAAACTCAGAGAAACCCTGGAATTAAAAATGGGCAATCCTGAGCCAAATCCTTGTTTTGAGAAAAAAGGATAGGTGCAGAGACTCAACGGAAGCTGTTCTAACAAATGGAGTTGATTGCATTGCGTTGGTAACTGGAATTCTTCTTTCTATCTAAATTACAGAAAAGATAACCCTATATACCTAATACGCACGTATATATACTGACATATCAAACGATTAATCATGACCCAAATCCATAATTTATATTTATATCATAATTTATATTTATATATATATTATTTATATAATTATATATATATATATATATTTATATATTTTATTTAATTTAGTTTAGAATTTATATTAAATATAATAAATTCTAAAATTATAATAAATTCAAAATTTTATGAAAAATTAAAGAGTTATTGCGAATCCATTCTAAATTGAAGTAAGAGTCGAATATTCAGTGATCAAACCATTCACTCCAAAGTCTGATTGATCTTTTGAAAAAAAAAAAAATGATTAATCGGACGAGAATAAAGAGAGAGTCCCATTCTACATGTCAATACCGACAACAATGAAATTTATAGTAAGAGGAAAATCCGTCGACTTTAGAAATCGTGAGGGTTCAAGTCCCTCTATCCCCAAAAAAACCATTTTACCTCTTAATTAAGTATTTTTCCGTTGGTGACTCAAAATTCACTATGTTTTCCATTTACTCTACTCTTTCACAAAAAGATCCGAGCTTAGTTTAGCACAAGTTTTTGTGCAATACACGTACAAGAAGATATATGTACAAAGACTCTCGAGTATTGAATTTTTCACTATTCCAAATCTATATTGTTAGTTTATCCTTACACTTATAAATATCAAAAAGTCTTCCTTTTTTATTTAAGACAAAAAAATTTCAGGGATTAGGTAAGGATTTTAAAACTTTTTTTTGTCCTTTTAATGGACATAAGCACAAGCCCCTAGTAAGATAAGGCAATGCATGGAAAATGGTTGGGATAGCTCAGTTGGTAGAGCAGAGGACTGAAAATCCTCGTGTCACCAGTTCAAATCTGGTTCCTGACACGTGATTTATTATCGGAAAAATATTCATAGAAATTTATTGAGACAGGTCGGGATACATATTCATCACGTTAATAGTCTAGAGCATGATATATACTTATTCATCTAGGTCTATAGCTGACGAGTAAAATCAAAAATAGATTTATGGTCAAAAATTGGATTATGCTCCCTTTTCTTTTTTTTTATATGACCTCTTTCATTCAAAAAGTTTCATTTCAAAATATTTATTTCTTTATTTTTTATTTTGATTAATATTAATTTTTTTTTTTTATTTTTATATAAATTCTATTTATTTATATTTTTATTATATTATATATATTCTATATATTTTATATTTTTTAATATTATTTATATTTTAAAAATGAAATATTTTTTTTTTATTTATTATATATATTCTAATAATTCTAATCTAATATTATTAATTATTTATAATTTATATTTATTATTATATATATATTAATTAA